CATATAAAATGCAGTTAATCCTGCTGTGGCCCAAGCTATTATTGCAAAAATAGGTGAATACAACCAACTATCATTAAGAATTTCATCTTTGGACCAAAAACAAGCAAGGGGTGGAATACCAGAAAGAGAAAGTGTACCCAATAAAAAAGCAGTTTTTGTAATTGGTACATGTTTTCTTAAACCGCCCATAAGAACCATATTCTGACTTTTATCTGGAGAATATCCAACAATAGCTTCCATCGCATGAATAATTGATCCAGATCCTAAGAACAACAATGCCTTCGAATAAGCATGAGTAATCAAATGAAATAAAGCAGCTCGATAAGACCCCATACCTAGAGCTAACATCATATAACCCAATTGAGACATTGTAGAATAAGCTAAGCTTTTCTTAATATCTTTTTGAGCAAGAGCTAAAGTGGCTCCTAAAAATAATGTTATTATACCTATCAAAGCTATTAGATTTAGAATGTAAGGTATAACTATGAAAAGAGGAAGAAGCCGAGCTACGAGAAAAATTCCTGCTGCTACCATAGTAGCGGCATGTATAAGAGCCGAAATGGGGGTAGGCCCTTCCATGGCATCAGGTAACCATACATGAAGGGGAAATTGGGCGGATTTAGCAACAGCGCCGGCAAATAATAGGGAGGCGCATAAAGTAACAAATAAAAAATTAACTTCATTATTATAAACCAAGTTATTGAATATTTCAAACAAATCCCGAAATTCGAAACTACCTGTTATCCAATAAAAACCCAAAATTCCTAATAATAAACCAAAATCCCCTACACGATTAGTTACAAACGCTTTTTGACAAGCATTCGCGGCACTGGGTCGTGTGAACCAAAAACCTATTAATAGATAAGAACACATTCCAACTAATTCCCAAAAAATATAAATTTGTATCAAATTAGAACTAGTAACTAATCCCAACATTGAAGTATTGGAAAAACTCATATAAGCAAAAAACCTCAAATATCCCTGATCATGAGACATATAATTGTCACTATAAATAAGAACCATAATTCCAACAGTAGTGATTAATATCGACATAATAGAAGTAAGTGGATCAACCAAGCAGCCAAATTCTAAAGAAAAATCATTATTGATGGTCCAAGACCATACATATTGATAGACAGAATTATTATTTATTTGCTGAATAGAAAAATGGGCTGAAAAAACCATAACTATACTTAATAATAAAACACTAGGAAAAGCCCACATACGGCGAAGATTTTTTGTTGCCGTTGGAAAAAGTAGAAGTCCTGCTCCAATTAAGATAGGAACTGGAAGTGGAATGAAAGGTATAATCCATGAATATTGATATGTATATTCCATAAAAAAATAAATAAAAAAATTTATCTTAATTAATTGAGTCACCGGTTCTTATTTCTTTTCTTTTGAAAGGGGTCGGTTAATAAAAAAAAATTAAGATATATAAAATAAAACTTAAATTGAATTTTCTAGCCTTAATTATTCGGAATCTTTCCAAACTACTTCAAATATTTAAAATCAAGAGGTTATAATTGGTCAAATGATATAAATAAGTCACTAGTGAAAAATAAATACGTATTTAATTTTATTAATACTGAATTGTTAATATTAAATTCAAATTTTTAAATAAAATTTTATGAAGATAAAAAATTGAAATTAGAATTTTCATTCTAATTATTACGTATTACAATAATTTATTTATATCTATAGAACAAGGATAAATAATTATACCAAAAACAGTATTTGATATGAATCATAAAGCCCATAACTAAAACTATTTATTGTAATTCGGTTATTTAGAATCATTAACCAATTTGTTTTGTAACTAATTGTTTGTCTTCCATTACAATAAAAGCTATTTGTAGGAAATGCTATGATATCCAAGACTTTAATTTTACGGAAAAAAAAGGGGGGCAAATAAAATGCCTTTAAATTATGCATTTTGTATCCTTTAACAGATTAACTACTAGTCTCATTTGATAATTAAAATTTTGTGGACTCTTTCTTCGAGAAATTTTGTGGACTCTTTCTTCGAGCTTGACCAATTAAAATTAATATTAAATTAATTAATATAATAATATATTAATTAATATAATAATATAATAGAAAAAATTATTAAAGTTTTTTAATTAAGCGGGAGAAGGGTTGGGTTATTAAACTTTTAGATTTTTTTATTACATGTATAAATGTAACACGACGAAAATAGAAAGAAAACGAAACGGACAATCTTTCTTTTTTGTTTGTATTATATTTTTTGATTTTATCAACTTCAATCTATTTGGCAGAGTGTACCTTATTGTTCTTATTAATATTTTATGTGATTTTGACCCCCCCCCTTTTTTTTTTGGAGTCTAATTTAGAGAAAAAATAGATAGAGAATAGTAAAGAACAATTGATTTTGAACAATAGATGTCTTTCACATCCAACCGAAAAACCTATTATAACTTTTTAATGGCAGTTCCAAAAAAGCGCACCTCTATTTCAAAAAAACGTATTCGTAAAAATATTTGGAAAAGGAAGGGATATAGGGCAGCATTGAAAGCTTTTTCGTTAGCGAAATCTCTTTCTACCGGGAGTTCTAAAAGTTTTTTTTGTGTAACAAATAAATAATCTGAATCGTTCTAATAACTAATAAAGTAATATAATTTTGTTTATAGTTTATTTATAAGATTTATTTAATTTATAAGATTTATAAGTTATAAAAATGATAAATAATATTTATCAATTATAATTAATATTAACATCATAATAGTAAAAGAATAAATATATATAAGATAAATTACAATATACATTAAAAATAAATAAAATAAATAAAAAAGAATTAGTCTCATAATGTTTTAATTTAAAGGAATATTAAATTGAATTTGTTTGACTTTAATTTGAAGCCAAATTTTTCTTTCGTTTCTGATATAGATAAAAATTCTGTTGTCTACTGAATTCTAAAAATGAATGGTACTTTTTTGTTTGAAAAAAGGGTAAACGCAAGCGCAAGGTTTCGCCTTTCGTTTTAGTATGTTTTATCATTTTCCGGATGGGGATTATCACTTTCCCCATCGCCCTTACTCAATAATAAAAAGAATTTTTTTTAGTTATATTTTTTATTTTTTATTTTATATTATATTTTTTATTTTATATTATAAAGAAGAGGTCGTTGAAACTAATTGATTAAGTTTAAAATGTTTTTTATAATCTTTTAAACCATTATTTATAATCTTTTAAACCATTATTTGGGGTTTTAGAAATTATTATCACTATATAAATTCCTTAAACCCAATTAAATTAATAAAAGCCCCGTTTCCATTTTTAGGTAGTTATATGACGAATGCGCCAATTTTGAGTGATCTATTTTAGATCCTATGTTTCGATTGGAAGATCGATCAAGATATAATATATATATTAATTAAAAAATTTAGAAAGTATTTTAAAGTACGGTACAATTTCTATACGAAATTTTTTTATATGATTGATACGACCATCCTATTAACTTAATGGGTTTGCTAAATCTTAATGCAAATTCTCTACACAACAAAAAATCCTAACGCAACCTAACTATGCAAATATTTACATAAATTTTTTGAGTGTATCGCTGAAATTGTGTTATATAAAAATTATATTTTTTTATTAATCGATAAAATGCATTTTTTATTTTAGATTAATAAAATAAATGATAAAAGAAATGAATCATTAAAAAATGCAAACGAGGCAGAACATTGTTTTTACTTATATCCAGGGATTGAAGTCAAAATTATCTAGTTCCAACTGTTACATTTTAGTTTTAGGAGAGCATAAAGTAATAGCCTACGAAAAAATACATTGTTAGTTCAGTTAAATAAAATTGACATCCTAAAATACTAAATAAAAAGATAATAATAAGAAAATAAAAAGATAATAATAAGAAAAATCAATATTATTAACGTTAACGAAAACGTTTTAATCCCTAATTTTTAAACAAGTTTTTATTCATCAATTTAAATGGTTTCCTAAAAAAAAATATTGGATTGAATTAACTCCTTCAAGCTCGACGATTGAATAAAAATAGGTTATTATGATTTCGAATAAGCCGCTATGGTGAAATCGGTAGACACGCTGCTCTTAGGAAGCAGTGCTAGAGCATCTCGGTTCGAATCCGAGTGGCGGCATGGCATCTTCTAAAAGAGTAAGTCCTATAATGAATTCAATTCCCGATTTCAATTCCTATAATTGAGGGACGCCCTTATTAATATTAATTTAATAATTTTTATGATATTTTCAACTTTAGAGCATATATTAACTCATATATCCTTTTCGATCGTTTCAATTGTAATTACAATTCATTTGATAATTTTATTAGTCGATGAAATCGTAGGACTAGATGATTCGTCAGAAAAGGGGATGATAGCTACTTTTTTCTGCATAACAGGATTATTAGTTACTCGTTGGATGTATTTGGGGCATTTACCATTAAGCGATTTATATGAATCATTAATTTTTCTTTCGTGGAGTTTTTCCATTATTCATATTATTCCGTATTTTAAAAAACATAAAAACCATTTAAGCGCAATAACCGCGCCAAGTGCTATTTTTACTCAAGGTTTTGCTACTTCGGGTCTTTTAACTGAAATGCATCAATCCGCAATATTAGTACCCGCTCTCCAATCCCATTGGTTAATGATGCACGTAAGTATGATGGTATTGAGCTATGCAGCTCTTTTGTGTGGATCATTATTATCACTAGCTCTTCTAGTCATTACATTTCGAAAATTCATAAGGATTTTTAGTAAAAGCAATAATTTAGAAAAGGAGTCAGTTTACTTTGGTGAGATTCAATACGTGAACGAAAGAAACAATGTCTTACGAAACACTTCTTTTATTTCGTCTCAAAATTATTACAGGTATCAATTGATTCAACAATTGGATCGGTGGAGTTATCGTATTATTAGTCTAGGGTTTATCCTTTTAACCGTAGGTATTCTTTCGGGAGCAGTATGGGCTAATGAAGCATGGGGATCATATTGGAATTGGGATCCAAAGGAGACTTGGGCATTTATTACTTGGACCATATTCGCTATTTATTTACATATTAGAACAAATAAAAATTTTGAAAGTGTAAATTCTGCAATTGTGGCCTCAATGGGCTTTCTTATAATTTGGATATGCTATTTTGGGGTTAATCTATTAGGAATAGGGTTGCATAGTTATGGTTCATTTACATTAACATCTAATTGAATAAAAGACTTGACGAATATAAACATAGGACGGCATACGGGTATATATACGAAAACTTCATGTAAACAATCAAGAACCATTTGAATCATTTCCATTACTTGATTCAAATGGTTCTCACAAATTCCAAAGATATCTAGTTATAATAGAATTCCAATTTATTTATTTAACTTAAAAGAATAGAAAAGACTCATTTTTTTATTGTACAATCAACCATTTTTAAAATCATGGGATTTCAGTTTCATTTTTTGGTTTACTCACAAAAACTATCGAAAAAAATAATTGGATATAATAGCTTGGACCTTGTCAACTGATAATGATAAAACGAAATCGGGATAAACACCAATACCTATTACAGGTAAAAGGATAGAGATCGAAACAAATAATTCTCGCGGTCCAGAATCAAAAAAATAAGAGTTTGGGGCATTAAAAAGCTTGTATCCATAGAACATCTGGCGTAACATAGATAATGAATAAATAGGAGTTAATATCATTCCAATTGCCATTACAAAAGTAATTAATATTTTTGTCATTAAAAGATATTTTTGACTAGTAAGTATTCCAAAAAAAACTAACAATTCGGCAACAAAACCGCTCATGCCCGGTAATGCAAGAGAAGCCATTGATAAGATACTGAAAGTCGTGAATATTTTTGGAATTGCGATAGCCATTCCGCCCATTTCGTCGAGATAAACAAGACGTATTCTATCATAACTCGTTCCGGCCAAGAAAAAAAGCGCAGCGCCAATAAATCCGTGAGAGATTATTTGTAAAATGGCTCCGTTGAGTCCTGTATCGCTTATAGAACCAATTCCTATAATTATGAAACCCATATGAGATACAGAAGAGTAGGCTATTCTTTTTTTTAAATTACGCTGACCGGGAGATGTTGAAGCTGCATAGATTATTTGAATTGTGCCTACTATAATCAACCAGGGAGAAAATATAGAATGGGCGTGGGGTAATAATTCCATATTGATCCGAACCAATCCATACGCTCCCATTTTTAATAAGATTCCGGCTAAAAGCATACAAGTACTGTAATGTGCCTCTCCATGGGTGTCTGGTAACCATGTATGTAAGGGTATGATCGGTGATTTGACAGCAAAAGCAATAAGAAATCCAATATAGAATATTATTTCCAGTGCTACAGGATACGATTGATTAGCTGATGTTTCAAAATTTAATGTTGGTTCATTGGAACCATATAAACCAATACCCAAAACTCCCATTAATAAAAAAACGGAACTTCCTGCAGTGTACAAAATAAATTTTGTAGCTGAATACAAACGTTTCTTTCCCCCCCACATGGATAGAAGTAGATAAACTGGAATTAATTCTAACTCCCACATGATGAAAAAAAGTAAAAGGTCTCGAGAAGAAAATGGTCCTATTTGACCGCTATACATTGCTAACATCAGAAAATGGAATAGTCGGGAATCTCGAGTAACCGGCCGAGCCGCTAAAGTAGCTAAAGTTGTGATAAATCCTGTCAGTAAAATAGGTCCTATAGAAATTCCATCTATTCCCAATCTCCAGTAAAAATAAAAAAAATTGATCCATTTATAATCCTCTGTCAGTTGCATTAATGGATCATCCAATTGGAAACGATAACCGAATGCATAGGTTGTTAGAAGGAGTTCTATAATACATATGCCTATAGTATACCACCGAATGATCTTATTTCCTCTATGAGGGAGAAAGAAAATTAAGGAACCCGCGAATATTGGCAAAACTACAACTAGCGTTAACCAAGGAAAATTATTCATGGTAAAAACAAGATAAACTTGGACCAGAAAAACCCGTGCTCAAAATAAATAGTTTTTGAGCGCGGGTTTTTGTCGGTAAAGGTAAAAAAATCAAATGTATTCAAGTAGGGTTTTCTGGAACATATTAATAAGCCAGACCCATACTTCGAGTTGTTTCATGCCATAAATAAACTCGAACACTCAAGAAATCCGTCGGACAGGCGGATTCACATCTCTTACAACCGACACAGTCCTCTGTTCTTGGAGCAGAAGCAATTTGCTTAGCTTTACACCCGTCCCAAGGTATCATTTCTAATACATCCGTTGGGCAGGCGCGCACGCATTGAGTACACCCTATACACGTATCATAAATCTTTACTGAATGTGACATTTGGATCTATAAATTTTTGAATGTCAGAAAGTTTCGATCTAGTAAACTTGTAAATGAATCATATATTTAGACACCAGATGAATCAATAATTTATCATAATTTTTCTAATCAATCTACTTCTGGATTGACTCATGCGATAGAGCCAAGATACTTTAATTTCTTACATTTTCGAAAACATGTATTATTACGTAATGTATGGTCATGTTAATTAGAATTTATGAATATTAGAATTTATATGATTAATACTACTTATTCAACAAATTCGATTGATTGATACGAGTTGATTTTCTGTTACGATAAATTGATGAAACAATAGCCGGGCCAATAGCTGCTTCAGCGGCTGCAATAGCTATAACAAAAATTGAGAAAATATTTCCTTTTAATTGGCGACTATCAAAAAAATCAGAAAATGTTACGAAATTCATATTAACCGCATTCAGTATAAGTTCAAGACACATAAGGGCTCTAACCATATTCCGGCTCGTGATCAATCCATAGATACCGATAGAAAATAAGTAGGCACTCAAAACAAGTACATGTTCGAGCATCATTGACCAACTCCTTATCAATTTCGATTCATTTCAATATGAACTGAACAACAATTCAACAGATTCAATTGACTAGAATAAAAAAAAGTACGGAACAAAGGCAGATTTTCTATTGTTAATAGAATAGATTGAATAAAATAATTTCTATTTTAGACATAAACAATCTTTAATTAAAGGGAAATAAATGTAATGGAATAAAACCGAACAGAATTTAATTAAAGGGAAATAAATGGAATAAAACCGAACAGAATTAAATGTGCATTACTGTTGCTAATTCTATAAATTTTTTACTGTCGCGCCACGGCAATTGCACCTATCAAAGCGGCTAAAAGAATTATCGAAACGAATTCAAATGGAAGAAAAAAATCTGTTGATAAATGAATTCCAATTTGTTGACTATTACTTATCAAATCTTGCTCTATAATCTGGTTTGATCTTGTAGTCCAAATAATTCCGTACCATGACGTATCCGTAATAATAATCATGAGTAAAACAAAAATACTTGTACAAACTGGCAAAGTAACCACATCCCCAATGGTCCAAAGATTCAAATCTTTGTAATATTCTGAACCATTCATGAACATCACAGCAAATACGATTAAAACATTTATAGCTCCCACGTAAATAAGGAGTTGTGCAGCAGCTACAAAATAAGAGTTTAATAGAATATAGAATAAGGATATACAAACAAGAACCAGTCCCAATGAAAAGGCAGAATAAATGGGGTTGGTAAATAATACCACCCCCATACCTCCTAGTATAAGAACCGATCCCAGAAAGACTAAAAGAAAATCATGTATTGGTCCGGGCAAATCCATTATATGTAAAATAAGAGATAAATAAATAGAAATGTTTTTCATGACCTTATTGAGACCCGACCAGAAAAATCTTTTTATGATTTTTGAGCAATTCCTAATTTAATCCTAAGTAAATAAATACTAAGGGATATGAATAAATGTAAGTACTATTATTGGACTAATTTCATTCTTTATCTGAAAGAGTCGTTCTAATTCTAAACTATATATTTTAAAACAATTATGGATATATTAATTAATATGGATATATTAGGATTTTCAATCCAAATTGCGTTTCTTACCAACCAATCAATAGTTGGTATTTGTAGTTATTGACCAAACAACACGAAAGAAACCTTAATTCCTTGTATATTAATATTAGATCAAAACTGAACCTTAGTATTAGTAAAGTAATTATAATCGTTAATCAAGAGATTTACTTATTTATTTGAGGCGAATTAAAAATTGTTCGAATTGTATAATCGTCAATTACTGACATTGGTAAACGACCCAAAGCAATTTGATTATAATTCAATTCGTGACGATCATAAGTAGAAAGTTCATATTCTTCAGTCATTGATAAACAATTCGTTGGACAATACTCAACGCAATTACCACAAAATATACAGACTCCGAAATCAATACTGTAATTAAGCAGCCGTTTCTTGCGAATATCAGTTTCCAATTTCCAATCAACAACGGGTAGATCTATAGGACATACACGAACGCATACTTCACAAGCAATACATTTATCAAATTCAAAATGGATTCGACCGCGGAAACGCTCCGCGGTGATTAATTTTTCATAAGGATATTGAATAGTTACGGGTAAACGATTTGCGTGGGATAAAGTAATCATGAAACTTTGACCAATGTACCTTGCAGCTCGTACTGTTTGTTGACCATAATTCATGAACCCAGTTACCATAGAGAACATATCGTTAATATATATATGAATAATTTTATGTTTGTTTATTTCTCTTGTTTGAGACACGTTGTGAATATAGAATGTTACTTTACAGCGAAAAGAGTTGGAAAGAAGTTGTTAATAATAGATTACCGAGAGAAATAGGTAAAAGAAATTTCCATCCAAGATTCAATAGTTGGTCCATTCTTAGCCTCGGTAAAGTCCATCTTGTTGTGATAGGAATGAACAAGAACAAATAAGTTTTAGCTAATGTAATAAAGATACCAATTATCGCTCCAAAAACTCCACATGTTTTATTTATTTCAAAAAGCTCAGAAACATATATGTCCGGAATAGATATATTCCAACCTCCCAAGTAAAGAACTGTTACAAATAATGAAGAAACCAATAGGTTTAGATAGGAAGCAACATAAAATAACCCAAATTTTATACCCGAGTATTCGGTTTGATAACCTGCTACTAACTCTTCTTCTGCTTCTGGTAAATCAAAAGGTAATCTCTCACATTCTGCTAGGGAAGAAATGATAAAAATGATAAACCCTATAGGTTGACGCCACAAATTCCATCCCAAAAAACCATATTTTGATTGCGCCTCAACAATATCAATTGTACTTGAACTGTTAGATAATTATAGTCGGTGATACCATCACTGTTACCATCGCTATTACAGAACCGTACATGAGATTTTCACCTCATACGGCTCCTTGAAGGCCAGAAATAAATATAGGGACCGCGTCAGTATTCTTTTTTGAATCTTGATATGTTTGTAGGATGGATAACTATCGGCGGGTCCCAAATTAGACCAATTGAATTCTGTCTGTTATAATTATTTGAATTCGAAATTAAATAAAAAAAGTACTTCTGAATTGATCTCATCCTTTCTTTAATTTAATAATTTCAATAAGAATTTCAATTCTTCTTTGTTCAGTAATAACTTAACTGTTCAATAAAATACTTCTTGTAAAAATATCAATAACCCGTTGGTTTCACGTACGAAAAAAAATTCTATATTAATTAATGAATTATGACACAAATTATATATCTATTAATATGTATATGGGAAAGAATAAAAGTAACAAAGAATAAAAAAAGTATATCTTTTTTTTTTTTTTTTTTCGTTCCTATTCTTCTTTCTATTTCTGAGAAAAAGAGGGCTTTCAAAATAAAGTAAAGGATTATTTCGTTTCGAATAGTTATTTATTAAATCGGTGGATAGGAGTATACTCTGGATTGGAATCGTGTCATAGGGAGTACTGCCTGATCATTTCTACCAACTTAAAGCCCCAATTAGTATTCTTTGTTTGTATATTATGTAAAAATGTCCTTTTGGAGAATTTACATAATCTCCATTACTAATCCTTTACATATGTTCGTGTTTCTAACCATCCACTCGTTTTTGCTCAATCCCCCGTTATGCTAATACATAAAAATGATAGTGAAAACTCAATACGGTTGATCTTTTGAACCCGCTTCAAGTCAGGATGACTAATCAACCAATCTTGGGGGAAACGGTCTCTTCTGTTTATTTCCGCTTAACTCTCTAACTCTTATACATAGAAAATGAGAATCAATCTTTTTACTGCGAATTTATATATAAGCTGTTTTCTTTCACTCATATAACTATTTGATTTAGTTCATCAACCCGAATAATGAATAAAAAAAAAAAATTAAGATATCTACTCAATTCATTCCAACCCTTTCCTTGAAAGGAAGGAATAGAGAAAAGTTTATGTCTATGTATCAACGAATCGCACGTAGAGATATTGATAACACACATAAAGTTAATGGTATTTCATAACTAATCGATTGAGCAGCAGCTCGTAGACCACCTAAAAAGGAATATTTATTATTTGACCCGTATCCCGACATAAGAAGTCCAATTGGAGCAATACTGGAAATGGCAATCCATAAAAAAACACCGATATTGAGATCCGCTAAAACAAGGTGATATCCAAAAGGAACTACTGAATAGCTTACTAAAATTGATATGACTGCTATGGATGGCCCGATACTGAATAAACGAGTATCCCCCCTAGATGGAAAAAGATTTTCTTTGAAAAGTAGTTTTGTCCCATCTGCTAGAGCTTGAAGAACTCCCAAAGGGCCGGCGTATTCAGGTCCAATACGTTGTTGTATCCCTGCCGATATTTCTCTTTCTAACCATACAATTACCAGTACGCCTATTGTGATTCCCACTACAAGAGTCAAAATAGGAACAAGAACCCATAGAATTCCATAAACCTCTTTTAAAAATTCTAATCTAGAAAAAGAATCGATATCTTGTGCTTCCGGTGTATCAATTATCATTTCAACGATCAACTTCTCCCATAATGATATCTATACTACCTAGTATCGTCATAATATCAGCCAATTTCATTCTTTTAACTAACCGCGGAAGAATTTGCAAATTGATAAAACCCGGCGGGCGTATTTTCCATCTCCAAGGAAAACCACTCTGATCCCCTATGAGAAAAATTCCCAATTCTCCCTTTGGGGCTTCGACTCTCACATAAAGTTCTTGTTTCGGCAATTCAAATGTAGGAGACGGCTTTTTACTAATAAATCGATATTCAAAATCATTCCATTCCGGATTCCTTTCTCTATCAAAGTATCGTATTTCTAAATTCTCATAGGGTCCCCCTGGAATTCCTTCCAGGGCCTGTTGAATAATTTTTACGGATTCTATCATTTCACCAATTCGGACTAGATAACGAGCCAATGAATCTCCTTCTTTTTGCCACTGTACTTCCCAATCAAATTCGTCGTAACATTCATAATGATCAACTTTACGAAGATCCCATTCTATTCCGGAAGCTCGCAGCATTGGTCCCGATAAACCCCAATTTATTACTTCCTCTCTACCAATAATGCCTACTCCCTCGACTCGTTCTAAAAAAATAGGATTTCGTGTAATAAGTTTTTGATATTCAGCAACTCTTGTTAAAAAATAATCGCAGAAATCCAAACATTTATCTATCCAGCCATGAGGTAGATCGGCCGCTACTCCTCCGATACGAAAATAATTATGCATCATTCTCATACCGGTGGCAGCTTCGAATAGATCATATACTAATTCTCTTTCTCTGAAAATATAGAAAAAGGGAGTTTGTGCACCAATATCCGCCATAAAAGGACCGAGCCATAACAGATGAGAAGCTATACGACTCAACTCCAACATAATTATTCTGATATAGCTGGCTCTTTTAGGTACTTGAATATTTCCCAACTGTTCCGGTCCGTTTACAGTTATTGCTTCTGTGAACATAGTAGCTAAATAATCCCACCGTGTTACATAAGGCAAATATTGTATAATTGTTCGATTTTCCGCAATTTTTTCCATTCCTCGGTGTAAATAACCCAATATTGGTTCACAGTCAATAACATCTTCACCATCTAGAGTAATGATGAGTCGAAGAACACCATGCATTGATGGGTGGTGGGGGCCCATATTGACTATCATGAGGTCTTTTCTTGTAGCCGGTATATTCATAGGTTTTTCCTCGATTCATTCTTTCATGAATTGCTGAAAACGAAAAAAAGTTCATTAAAATTCAAGATCTAATAAATCAAATAATTCAAAATGCCTTTATAAAATTAACGAGTTTTTGACTCCCGAATATCCAACCGATTAATTAATTCTTTATAACATATTCTATTTTTCTTTGACAAATAAGACAGTAATCGTTGGCGTTTTCCCAGAATTTTACGTAAACCTCTCTGAGATAAATAGTCTTTTTTGTGTAATTGTAAATGTGAAGTAAGTCTTCGTATCCTATTGGTGAAACTAACTATTTGAAATTCAACAGATCCTCTGTTTTTGTCTTTTTCTTCTTGTGAAATAACTGAGATGAATGAATTTTTTACCATAAACTGAAATCTTCTCTCCCCCCCTCTTTTTATTTTAAGATATTTTTTATTGATAGATATCTTTATTGATCAGTAATAATAATGCCCCTAATTTTTATTTGGTATATACAATAATTTGAATTTCGTTATTAATTTATAATTTTTTTAAATTTAATAAAACTTACTCAATCCGATTTTCATTTTAAAATTGGATTTGAAAAGGGATACAAAAGTATGGTTGGTTTCTTCACTCACAAAAGATAAAAGTTTAGACCTAAAATAAGAATATTTTGTTCATTCTAGATCTAATTGATATGTCATTGAATTAGTATCATGTATCAGAATGGAATGTAAGACAATGTATGCGTGCATCTCTTTGTCGTCATAGACCAGATATGGTATGGGAAATATAGGAAAAATGGACTATTAATGAATTTTCAATCGCGGATACATATGTATCCTTACCATACTGAAACAACTGCCATTATTGGTATTAAACCAATAACGATTCATACAAGCTAAATCTTCTAATCGATAATTGGGCCAAAGAAATAGCTTTAATTTAATAAGTTTTTTTTTATATTTTTTGCTTTTATCCACAACTTGACTGTTTACCTCATTCCCATTACAAAAAGATGCCTTTCTATGTCTATTCTTAGAATTTAAACAAATTAGAATTCGCAATTCTCTACGACGTCTAGGCGATAAAATATTTTCAGGAACAAACAAATCATAATTTTTTTTATCTCTATTTCCAGTCATCTTTTGATGTTTTGTAATGACTTCATCAGAATTCTTATCAACATGTTTTTTTTCTCCGTATATTTGGTGTTTACTTTTATGAACTAATGAAATACCGAGGGTTTGATACATAATAAATTTTCCATCATTTTTTATAGCTAGACGAATTGGTTCAATAATCAAAAATCCCCTTTTAATAAATTCTGTAAGAGTTACATCTTTCTGAATCGTCAAAATATCCAGACTCATTTCGCCCCTTTGAATAGAGGATATAGTAATTTCTCTTGGATTTATCAGTCTAAGCAGGAGACAATATACGTTGATGTTATTGATTATTTTTTTATTTAAAGAATCATCCCATCTCAATTGAAAATACAAATACCTTTTTAGGAAGAAATCAAACTCCGCTTTTGTATTGATCTTGTATTGCTTTTTATTTCTATGTTTTTTCATGTCCGATCCCGTATAATCTTCTTCAACATCTTTTTCTTGGTTTGAAAGAGCTGATTTAAGATCTGCTTGGCCCGTGGATTCTTTTTCTCCTTGATTTCGGTTTTCTAATTCAAGAGATTTTTTTTCATTCGACGATATTGATATAAAAGGATCTCTTTTTTTATTTCCAGTAATGCTTTTGTTTTCACTAGCATTTTTATTTCTATTAGAATTAAAAAGTAGTAATTTAATTGGTATAACCCACGGTTTCATTTTATACGTATTATAAAGTCTCACAAATTCTGGCAAGAACCAAAGTTCCAGATTTGATATGGGACGACTTAGTATTTCTTCATTCATTCCCATCCAATCCAAAAGGGGTTTTTGATTGGATAGGTTGATTTTTTGATCTTGCTGAAGTGTGAGATAAAAAAGACCCCTATTATTGATTTTATCAATTATTTGATACTTATTAACCCTAGTCTTAGTATATTTATTACTGTTAGTGTCAGTATCAATATTGATCCAAGCCTCAATATCAACCTTCGTTTTAAGACAAAAATTGAGAATTCTCCAATCAAAATATTTTCTATCCGTATTTTTATCCATATCTCGAATATCATCTTCTACCATATTAAATGATTTTTGTTTATGTGTGTTGTAATTATAAAAAATATCTTGGTTAGTTTTTACTTGTAATGGTGATCCATAAATTGAAGAGTACTTCTTAGTTTCAGAATTTATAGATTTATATGCTAAAAGATCATATCTATATTGTTTTTTAAAATTATCCTTTTGATTCAATAATAAATCCGTTTCAATTTTTGTTTTTTTTTCGTAGTGAATTAATTCATCTTTTTCATATAAATCACACAAATCTTTATATAAATCTTTATTGTGAGCTATACAGTGTTGATTGAATATATTTCGCCATTTTTGTGGTACTACTCTAGACCATTTAATTTGAGATACATCACATTGATATTGATAATGACTCCTTAACCAATTTGTCCATTGATTCATTCCAGAATTGCGAAGATTCTTAGGTCTTAATTCGGAATGAAATAGTTCTTGTCTTACAACAAAAAAATCCTTTATTTCATTCTTAAGAAAAAGGGGGGTTCCATTATATTGAAATACGGATTTCAATTTCTCTAACTTAATAAGTTGGGTTTGTGATAATTTGTAAAATACATATGCTTGTGAAAAGTAAGATAAGTCAAAAAAAGTCTTTGAATTTTTTTGACTAAGACTAATATTAGTATTAGAAAGTGACTCTTTTATAATCGAAATAAATTTAATTAAACTTTGATTTGTTTTATTAATTCTTTCTTGATTTGCTTCATTACTGTTAATGTTTTTATTAATAATTTTTTTTGTTGATTCAAGAAAAAGTTGTGTATTGATACTAGGAATATTAATCATAGATAGAAAGATATCTATGTATATCTTTTCAATGAAAAATTTTATAAAATAATGGGATTTACGGATTAATCGAGCAGTTCTTCTTTTTAATATCTGCCAAATATTTTTTTGTGATTCCAATCTTTTATCATCATAACTTATTTTGTTAGAACTCAAATTTCTATCTGAAGTTATAAATCCCTTTTTCTTGTCTTTTGTAATTTTTTCTATTTGATTTATGATTGTGTTTATTCTATCAGTCAGATCTTGCATTTTTTTTTCTGTTAATGAATAATTTGTCCAATCCTGAGATCTAATTTGAATGGACGATTCATGAATCATCCGATTACTGATTATTGAATCTTTTTTAATTTCACTCAATTCATATACTTCTATTTCTCTCAATCCAAATAATATAATTGGGTTTATTTTTGAGAGTTCTTTTATTATTTCTTTTATAAACAGAATGTTTTTAATGATCCATTTTTTTGGTTTTTTTGAGACATTTAGAAACAATTTTGTTTGTTCTTTAAAAATTCCTAGAATTATAAAACATTTCTTTTGCAATTTTTTCATTTTTTTTTTGAGTTCTTTAAAAATCGGTTCAAAAAATGAGAGTTTTTTTCTGGGAGAACCAAAAGGTAGTTCAGCTTCCATTCCAAAAATTGTTAAAAAACAAAAATCATTTTTTTGACCTTGCTTTTTCATTGGATCGTTATAAGGGGCTCGTAGCTTAGATCTGTGCCAAGGTTTAAGACGAAAAGGAAATAGGATCTTGATCTGAATGCCGTCTGTTAACCAGTTTTTTGGAAATTCTTTTTCTGATAATTGAACGCCGTTATAGGTACATTTAACATGCATTTCTCTATTCCAATCCTTTAAGTCCTCATACCATTCCGGAAATTGAAATAATAGTATACGGACGATATTTTTAGCTATTATCAATGAAGGTAATATAATATATTTTCTAAGAATTGATTGGGTTACTAACAAAAAACCTCTCATTACTTGAGCAAGTAAAATACTATCCCAGGCTTCCGCTATTTGTATACGCACTTTCTCCTTTCTTTTGTCTTCTTCTTTTTTGTCCTCCTCTTTTTTTTTCGCGCTTTCTTTTGTCTTTTTCTCTGTATAATTCGAAATTGTGAATTCTGTGTTTTTCCACATCCAATTTCTAAAAATTATTTTCATCCGTTCAGAAATATCAAAAAAAAAAAAAAACGATTTGTCTATTCGGTCCAAAAAAAGAGGGGAATGCGCATTTGCTTCAAAGAGTTTCCAAGTAACTGTTTTACGTCTTTGAGCGCGCATGGAGCCTTTGATTATGTCTCGACGAAAATCCGATTGTTGGGAATAACGTATCAAAGCAACTTCGCCTGTTTGATCAGTATTATTAGTTTCTTTGGTATTAGTATAAGCATCAGTATTTTGTTCGTTATCAGTAAAAATCACTACACGTTTGGATTTTCTTG